TTAATAATTTATTTAAATTAATAATTTATTTAAATTAATAATTTATTTAAATTAATAATTTATTTAAATTAATAATTTATTTAAATTAATAATTTATTTAAATTAATAATTTATTTAAATTTATATTAAAATATTTTTTATAATAAAAAAAAAAAAGTAATAATTTAATATTAATTTAATAATAATATTTAAATTTAATTTATTTAATTTATTATTTAAATAATTATAAATTTTGTATTTAAAAATATTTATTTAAATTAAATATTTACTTATAATTAATAGTGTTAACTATTTCTAAAAATTTCAAAAATTTATATGCTTAATACATTAAAATATAATAAATAATTATATTAAATGTTTAATATAAAATATAATTGATTATTTATTTTAATATTATTTATTAGTCCTTTTTTAACTTTATGTATAAATTCTTGATTTTCAATTTGAATTAGAATAGAATTTAATTTAATAGTATTTATTGTTTATCTAATGTTGAATAATATTTATATTTATGATTTATGTATAAAATATTTTTTAATTAATTCTTTTGGGTCTTCAATATATATTTTAATATCTAATTTTTCTATATTTTTTATAAATAATTTTATTTATTTTTTTTTTATAAATATTTGTATTATATTGAAATTAGGTATAATACCATTTCATTTTTGATTTATAGATTTAATAAAAAATTTAAATTGATATAGATGTTTATTATTATCTACTTGACAAAAATTTATTCCTTTTATTTTATTATTATATATATATATTCAAGATTTAATATTAATATTAATTTTTATTAGTGGGTTATTTAGAATAATTTTTTGTATGAATCAAGTTAGATTGAAGAAAATTTTAGGGTATTCTTCAATTAATCACATATGTTGAATATTTTTTTCTTTAATTTTTAGTGAAATTTTATGATTAATATATTTTTTTATTTATTTTTTTATTAATTTTGTTATTATAAATATTTTTAAAAATTTTAATATTAATTATATAATGGATTTATATTTTTATATAAATAATAATTATTTAAAATTTTTTTTTTTAATATTAATATTTTCTTTAGGTGGGTTACCTCCATTTTTAGGATTTATTATGAAATGATATATTATTTATTATTTAATTATTTTTAATAATTTTATATATATATTTATTGTAGTATTTTTTTCATTAATTTTTTTATATTATTATTTTCGTATAGTTTTTAATATTATATTTTTTAATTATTTAAGATTGAAAAATTTTTTTTATTTAAATTATAAAATTAGTAATTATAATATATTTTTATTTTCTAATATTTTTTTATTATTTTATATATCAATATTTTTATTTTTTTTTTATTTTTAAGAATTTTAAGTTAAATTAAACTATAAATTTTCAAAGTTTAAAATATAAAAAAGTTATAGATTCTAGTATAGAAGATTAGTTAATCTTATAAATAAATTTACAGTTTATTACTTTATTCAGACACAATACTTAAAATTTTATTTTATAATAATTTTAAATTTGCAATTTAATGTTTTTTTTAAACTAAAAATTAATTATGCAAAAGTGATTATTTTCTACAAATCATAAAGATATTGGTATTTTATATTTTATATTTGGTATATGATCAGGTATAGTAGGTTTATCTATAAGATTAATTATTCGAATAGAGTTGAGGATTCCTGGGAGGTTGATTGGTAATGATCAAACTTATAATAGTATTGTTACAGCTCATGCTTTTGTAATAATTTTTTTTATGGTTATACCAATTATAATTGGGGGATTTGGTAATTGATTAATTCCTTTAATATTAGGGGCTCCTGATATGGCTTTCCCTCGAATAAATAATATAAGATTTTGATTATTAATTCCTTCATTAGTTTTATTATTAGTTAGAGGTTTAATAAATGTAGGTGTAGGTACTGGTTGAACTGTGTATCCTCCATTATCATTAAATTTAGGTCATAGAGGTATTTCAGTAGATTTAGCTATTTTTTCTTTACATTTAGCTGGTATTTCTTCAATTATAGGTGCAATTAATTTTATTAGTACTATTTTAAATATACGTTCTTATAGAGTTTCAATGGATCAAATTTCTTTATTAGTTTGATCTGTATTAATTACAGCTATTTTATTATTATTATCTTTACCTGTTTTAGCAGGAGCAATTACAATATTATTATTTGATCGTAACTTGAATACTACTTTTTTTGATTTTGGAGGTGGTGGGGATCCAATTTTATATCAACATTTATTTTGATTTTTTGGTCATCCAGAAGTTTATATTTTAATTTTACCTGGATTTGGAATTATTTCTCATATTATTTTTAATGAAAGGGGGAAAAAAGAAACATTTGGTGCATTAGGTATAATTTATGCTATATTAACTATTGGGTTTTTAGGATTTATTGTTTGAGCTCATCATATGTTTACAGTTGGTATGGATGTTGATACACGAGCTTATTTTACTTCCGCAACTATAATTATTGCTATTCCTACTGGGATTAAAGTATTTAGATGATTAGCATCATTAAGAGGATCTAACATTAAACTTAATTTAAGAATTTTATGATCATTAGGTTTTATTTTTTTATTTACATTAGGAGGGCTAACTGGGGTGTTATTATCTAATTCTTCAGTAGATATTGTGTTGCATGATACTTATTATGTTGTTGCTCATTTTCATTATGTTTTATCTATAGGTGCGGTTTTTGCAATTATAGGGGGTATTATTTTTTGATATCCTTTATTTATTGGTTTGGTATTAAATGAAAAATGGTTAAAAATTCAATTTTTTATTATTTTTTTAGGGGTAAATTTAACTTTTTTCCCTCAACATTATTTAGGATTGATGGGAATGCCTCGTCGTTATTCTGATTATCCAGATTTATATTTAGGGTGAAATATTTTATCATCTTTAGGTTCAGTTATTTCCTTGTTAGGTATAATTTTTTTTATTTTTATTTTATGAGATAGTTTGTTAAGAAATCGGTTAGTTGTTTATAATAAGTATATATATACTTCTATTGAATGAAGTCAGTCTTACCCGCCTCTTAATCATAGATATGATCAAATTCCTTTAATTTATTCTAAATTTTAATTTATTTAATATAGCATATATTTAATGTATTGAATTTAAGCTTCAAAGAAAAAAATTTTTTTTATTAAAATTTATATTTAATATAGCATATATAATGTATTAAATTTAGAATTTAAAGAAAAATTTACTTTTATTAAATATTACTAATTGATTTATATTTAATTTTCAGGATTCAAATTCTTATATTATAACTTTAATAACTTATTTTCATGATTTTATTTTAATTATTTTAATAATTATTATAATATTTATTTTATATATTATTTCTTGGTTTTTAGTAAATAAGTTTGTTGACCGTGAAATTATACATAATCAAATTTTGGAAATTATTTGAACTTTAATTCCTATAATTATTTTGATTTTTATGGCTGTTCCTTCTTTAAAAATTTTATATTTAGTAGAAGAAGTTGCTAATCCTTTTATGACATTAAATATTTTGGGTCATCAATGATATTGAAGATATGAATATTCTGATTTTAAAAATGTGGAATTTGATTCATTTATGATTAATAGTAATAGACTTAATAGGGGAGATTTTCGTTTATTAGAAGTTGATAATCATTTGGTTTTACCGTTTATAATAAATATTCGTGGGTTAGTTTCTTCATTAGATGTAATTCATTCTTGGGCAATACCTTCTTTAGGGATTAAAGTTGATGCTACTCCTGGTCGAATTAATCAGTTAATATTAAATATAAATCGAGTAGGTATTTATTATGGTCAATGTTCTGAAATTTGTGGGTTAAATCATAGGTTTATGCCAATTGTTTTAGAGAGTACAAATTTACTTTTTTTTTTTAATTGATTGAAAAATTTTAATTCATTAAGTTCTTTAGTGAGAGTTTGAATTTTTATTTCAAATTATAATAATTTAACAATTTATTCTTAATGGAAAAATTAGTTAATTATATAATATTAAAATGTCATTTTAAAGTAATTAAAATTTAATATTTTTCTATTCCTCAGATGTCTTCAATAGATTGATTAATATTAATAATTTATTTTTTATTTATTTTTTATTTGTTTATGATGTTAATTTATTTTTTATTATCAATTAATTTTAGTAAAGTAAAATTTAATTTAGATAATAATTATTTTGATTTAAAATGATATTAAATTTATTTTCTATTTTTGATCCTTCTACAAAAGTTTTTAGGTTAAATTGAATATCAACATTTATTGGTTTAATATTTATTCCACAAATATATTGAGTATTTAATTCTCGTATTATTTATTTATTAATTACTTTTATATATATTTTATGAGGAGAATTTAAAGTTATTTTAAAATCTAAATTTAATTTGAATAATTTAATATTTTATATAGGTATATTTATTTTTATTATAATAAATAATTTTATAGGGTTATTTCCTTATATTTTCACTAGATCTAGACATTTAATTTATTCTTTAAGTTTATCCTTACCTATATGGTTAGGTTTAATGTTTTTTGGTTGAATTAAGAATACAAAATTTATATTATGTCATTTAGTGCCTCAAGGAACACCTTTTGCTTTAATATTTTTTATAGTATTAATTGAGTCATTAAGAAATGTTATTCGACCTTTTACTTTATCTATTCGTTTGACAGCTAATATAATTGCGGGTCATTTACTATTAACTTTGTTAAGAAGGTTTATTCCTGAGATATTTGTATTATATTTAGTTGTATTATTAGTACAGTTGGTGTTATTGATTCTAGAAATTTCTGTTTCTTTAATTCAGTCTTATGTATTTGTAATTTTAATAATTTTATATTTAAAAGAAACTAATTATGATGAAATTTAATCATCCTTATCATTTAGTAAGTTTAAGTCCTTGACCATTAATAAATTCTTTATGTTTATTTATTTTTATAGTTGGATCCTTAAAATGGATACATGATTATAGTTTAGATTTATTATTATTAAGTACATTAGTATTATTATTTATTTTATATCAATGATGACGAGATGTAATTCGAGAGGGCTCTTTTCAAGGGGTTCATACTTTGAATGTTATAAAAATATTACGATTAGGAATATTATTATTTATTTTATCTGAGTTGATATTTTTTGTTTCTTTTTTTTGATGTTATTTTCATATAAGTTTATCTCCTTCTGTTGAGATTGGAAGAATTTGACCTCCAGATAATTTTAATGTTTTTAATCCTTTTAATATCCCTTTATTAAATACTATTATTTTATTATCTTCAGGTGTATCAATTACTTTATGTCATCATAGAATTTTAAATAGAAATTATTTTTTATCTAAGATTAGTATTATTATTACAATTTTACTAGGAGTTTTATTTACTTTTTTTCAATATATAGAGTATATGGAATCTTATTTTACTATTTCTGATTCTGTTTATGGATCAATTTTTTTTGTAGCTACAGGATTTCATGGAATTCATGTGATTATTGGTACTTTATTTATTTTAGTTTCTATAAAACGTTTATTAAGTAATCATTATTCTATATTTCATCATTTGGGGTTTGAAGCTTCATCATGATATTGACATTTTGTTGACGTAGTATGATTATTTTTATATATTTTTATTTATTGATTATCTTATTAATTTAATTATATAGTATAAAAAGTATATTTAATTTCCAATTAAAAGGTTTATTTATTAATATAATTAATTTTAATTAATTTTTTTTTCATTTGTTTAGTAATAATTATTTCAATTATTTTGGTATTTTTAAATTTTTTGATTTCAAAAAAACAAGATTTTGATCGTGAAAAAATTTCTTCTTTTGAATGTGGATTTGATCCATTTATATCTTCACGTTTACCTTTTTCAATTCATTTTTTTATAATTGCAATTTTATTTTTAGTATTTGATATTGAGGTAGTATTTTTAATTCCATTGATTAATTCTTTTGTTTTTTTAAATTTAAATGAGTGATTATATATTAGTTTATTTATTTTAATAATTTTATATTGAGGGTTAGAGTTTGAGAAACATGAGGGGTCTTTAAAGTGGATTTTATGAAATAATAGTTTAATAAAAATTTTTAATTTGCAATTAAAGGATATTTGATAAATTTATTTTAATTAAGAAGCAATTTTTGCTTTCAATTTCGGCTTGAAAATTAGGTTAATTTTTAACCCTTAATTAATATTAATTGAAACCAAATAGAGGTAAATTATTGTTAATAATTAAATTGAATTAATATTCCAATTAATAAAATAAGTATGAACAAAAGAAATTTCTAATTTTTTAATTTATGGTTAAAATCCATTTTTATTTTATTTATATAGTTTATTTTAGAAAACTTTATATTTTCATTATAAGAAAAATATTTTTATTTATAAATTATTTAAAGATTTAAAAATCATTTTAATATTTTCAATATTAGGCTTTAATTTAAGCTATTTAAATTATAAATATAGTATTCATAATATTATATAACATATTGATATTATAATTATTATTAAATTTATTTTATTTAAGTTTTTTAATTTAAATATATATATAATATTGAAAATTATTTTTTTTGAGGATAATTGTTCTATTCATCCTAAATCATTAATGTAGTTAAGTTTATTATTAATAATTATTAAATTTATTTTAATTTTTTTATCTAGTATTGGGATAAATCATATTAGATTTATAAATTTATATATATAAGTTAAAAATTTAAAATTATAAGATTTTATATTTCTAATAATTAGTCTAATAATTATTATTATAATTAAAATTAAGAAAATTAATAATTTTAAATTTTTTGGTAAAAAAATTTTATTTAATGATGAAAATATTAATCAATTTAAGATTGATCCATAAAAAATTGATATAATTAATAAAATTAAAATTGAATAATTTATTAAATTTGAAGAATTATATAAAATTATTAAATTTATTTTAGGTATTTTAATTGATGAGTAATAAATTAAACGTACAGAGTATGATACTGTTAATCCTATAGAAAAATATATTAATGTTCATATAATGTAGTTGTTTTCTGTTATATTAAATATTTCGATAATTAAATCTTTAGAGTAAAATCCTGTTAAAAAAGGTATACCACATAATGTAAGAGTTGCAATATTAAAAGTTGAATTAATGAAAGGAAAGTTTAAGTTTAAAATTGAAATGAAACGAATATCTTGATTATTAAAATAATTATGAATAATAATTCCTGAACATAAAAATAATAGTGATTTAAATATAGCATGGGTAATTAAATGAAAAAAAGATATTGTAGGGATATTTAATGAAATTGTTATTATTATTAGTCCTAATTGTCTAAGAGTAGATAAAGCAATAATTTTTTTTAAATCATATTCAAAGTTTGCTGAAATTCCTGCTATAAATATTGTTAATGTAGATAAGAAAAATATTATATATATTAAATTTTTATTTATTAAGTGATTAAATCGAATTATTAAATAAATTCCAGCTGTTACTAATGTTGATGAATGAACAAGAGATGAAATAGGAGTGGGGGCTGTCATTGCTAAAGGTAATCATGTTGAGAATGGAATTTGAGCTCTTTTTGTAATTGATGCGATGAAAATTATATATATAATTATTAAATTAAGTTTATTGAATAATAAAAAATTAAAAGATCCTATATATATAATTATTCCAATAGATATAAGAATTATAATATCTCCTACTCGATTTATTATAATAGTAATTATTCTTGAATTGAATCTTTTTTTTGTTTGATAATATGCTACTAAACAATAAGATGATAATCCTAATCCGTCTCATCCTAATAAAATTCTAAATAAATTTATTCTAATAATTATTAAGATTATTGATATTACAAAAATAATAATTAATCATATAAATCGTTTTTTAAAAAAGTCATGGGATATATATTCAATTCTATATATAATAACTATAGAAGAAATTATTAGTACTGTCCTAATAAATAATAAAGATATTCAATCTAAGAAAATTATATATTCAATTTTTATTGAGTTACAGTTTAAAATTGTTCATATTGTAATAATTTTAATTTTGAAAATTATAAAATTTATTGATAAAAGTCAACTTATTGTTCTTATTATTATTAAGTAAAATGATATTAAAAAAAAAATAGTTTAAAATAAATTTTATATCTTTAATTCCACAAATTAATATTTTTTTTAAACTATTTAAACTTAAATAATAAAGTTTATGTATATAAATATTATATTTAGAGGTAATCAATGGATAATTAAAGTCAATATTTCTTGACAATTATTTATTTTAAAATTAAAAATTCCTTTAAATGTTTTTCCATATTGAGTAAATGCATATAAATAAATTGAATATGATGTTCTAATAAAAGAGATGGTTACTAAGATTAAAATATTAAATTTATTTCATAAAATTAATCTATTGAATAATATTATTTCACTAAATAAATTTAGTGATGGGGGGGCTGAGAAATTTGATGTACATAGTAAAAATCATCATAATGATAAGGAAGGTAAAATTATTAATATTCCTTTATTAATTAGTAATCTTCGTGAGTGAGTTCGTTCATAATTTATATTAACTAAACAGAATATTCCTGAGGAACATAAACCATGGGCTACTATTATTATGATTCTTCTGGTGTATCTTCATTGAGATATAGATATTATTCTTGATAATATTACTCCTATATGAACAATTGATGAATAAGCTACAATAATTTTTATATCAGTTTGAGTGAGACAAATTAATCTTGCATAAATTCTTCCTATTATTGTGATTCTTATAATAATAATATTAAATTTTATAAATAATTTTGGGAATATAATTATTAATCGGTAAATACCGTAACTCCCTAGTTTGAGTATAATTCCTGCTAAAATTATTGATCCTCTAATAGGGGCTTCAACATGAGCTTTAGGCAATCATAAGTGAGTAAAGTATATTGGTAATTTAATTAAGAATGCTCTAATTAAGATAATATAAAAGAATAAATTTAATAAATTTAAATTGATTATATTTATTAAGTTTATTATGGAAGTATTTATTATATTATGTAATATGATAATTATTATTAGTAATGGTAAAGATCCAAATAATGTGTAAAAGATTATATATATAGTTGCTTGAATTCGATTAACTTGTATTCCTCATCCTATAATTATAATTATAATTGGAATTAAGCTTCTTTCAAAAAAAATATAAAATATTATAAGATTTATTGATATAAATGATAGATTTAGTAATATTAATAGACAAATTAAATTTAATATAAATATTTTATTAAAAGAATTTTTTATAATTGGTGTTCTAGATATTAAACAAATTGATAAAATTCATAGTGTTAGTAAGATTAATCTTATAGAAATATTATCTATTCCTAAAAAATAAAAAATTTTACATCAATAATAATTTGATTTATTTATTATTAATAAAATAATTATAGAAATTGAGAATATAAAAATTTTTGTTATTAATGTATAAAATTTTTTATTTATTAAAAAAATTAATAAAATTATTGAAATATTTATGGATAAGATTTTTAACATTTTATTATTGATATATTATTTGTGTAATCATTTCCTGATAAACGTACTAGATGAATAAGTAGGGATAATCCTAAAACTCTTTCACATACTGCAATAGCTAAAAAAATAGCAATAAAAAATAAATTAATTTCATTTAGTAACATAGTAAAATAAATATTATAAATTATATTAATTATTATAAATTCTAATCTAATTAATGTTAATAAGATATGTTTATAAAAATATGAAAATATAAAACATGATCTAATAAATATATAAAATGATAAATTTAAGTTAATAAGCTATAATAGTTTAATAAAAATATTAATTTTGTAAATTAATGATAAATATATTTTTATAGCTCAAAAAAATATTATTAAATATATTTTTAACTCCCAAAGTTAATATTTTTATTAAATTATTTTTTGGTTATGATAAATTTTTATTTAATATTTTTTATTTTTAATGTTATTTTATTTTTTTTAATAATAATTCCTTCAAATTTAGTTAAATTTCATCCATTAATTTTAAGTTTAATATTAACTTTATATGTTATTGTTTTAAGGTTATATATTAATTTATTAGGTAATAATTATTGATATTCTTATTTATTATTTTTGGTCATAATCGGAGGATTAATAATTTTATTTATATATTTTACTAGAATTGCTAGTAATGAATTAATTAATTTTAATAAGTCTTATTTATTATATTTTTTTATCAAGATTATTTTATTTTTATTTTTATTCTTAATTTATTTATTAAGTTCTAATAAAATTTTATTTGTGAATAATTTTTTAGATATTTATTCAGTAGATTATCTGATTATGAATTTGAAAGATTTTGGAGTAAAAAATTTATATATAGATTTTTCTATAGATTTGAATATATATATAATTTTGTATTTATTTTTTACTATAATTAGTTGTGTTTTAGTTTGTACAAAGTTAAATATTCCTTTCCGTCAATTAAATTATTATGAATAAGTCTTTTATAAAAAAAAATATAATTTTAAGTTTAATAAGGGAGTCACTTTTAAAATTACCTACTCCTGTTAATATTTCTATTTGATGAAATTTTGGAGTTTTGTTAGGAGGGTGTTTAATAATTCAATTTTTATCTGGTTTATTTTTATCTATACATTATGTTTCTAATATTAATTATTCTTTTTTTAGAGTAATTCATATTATTCAAGATGTAGATTATGGGTGACTAATGCGATTAATTCATATAAATGGTGCATCTTTTTTTTTTTTTTGTGTTTATTTTCATATTGGTCGTGGAATTTATTATGGTTCTTATAAATTGGTTTATGTATGATTTATTGGGATTTTAATTTTATTATTAATAATGGGTACTGCTTTTATGGGGTATGTTTTACCTTGAGGTCAAATATCATTTTGAGGTGCCACAGTAATTACGAATTTATTATCAGCTTTACCATATATTGGTCAAATAATAGTTGAGTGAATTTGGGGAGGGTTTTCTGTTGATAATGCTACTTTAAATCGTTTTTATTCATTTCACTTTTTATTACCATTTGTTTTAATTATATTTATAATAATTCATTTAATATATTTACATGAAACTGGGTCTAATAATCCTTTAGGGGTTAATAGAAACTATTATAAAGTTATTTTTCATAATTATTTTACTTTAAAAGATATTTTAGGATTTATTATTTTAATTTTTTTATTAATATATATTGTTATAGAAAATCCTTATGTTTTAGGAGATCCAGAAAATTTTGTTATAGCTAATTCTATAGTAACCCCTGTTCATATTCAACCTGAATGATATTTTTTATTTGCTTATACAATTTTACGTTCAATTCCTGATAAATTGAGAGGAGTTATTGCTTTATTATGCTCAATTTTAGTTTTATATTTTTTACCTATTTTAAATAATAAAAATTATTTTCAAGGTTTATTATTTTATCCTTTAGGTCAGAGAATTTTTTGAATATTTGTTTGTATTTTTTTATTATTAACATGATTAGGGGCTCAGCCTGTTGATTATCCTTACGTTGAATTAAGTCAAATTTTAACTTTTTTGTATTTTAGATATTATATTTTAAATTTTATTACATGTAAGTTTTGAGATAAATTGGTAAATTAGATAATGAGTTTGAATAAACATATATTTTGAAAATATAAGATAGAATTAGAATTTCTATTATCTTATTTATTAATTTATAAAATGAATTTCTAGAGGATACTTTATAAATATTATATAAATAATAAATAAAATTAAAATTGTAGGTAGTATAAAAAATCAACAAAAGTATATTAAATTATCATATCGAATTCGAGGTAGAGTAATGCGGATTCAGATAATTAAGAATATTAATAGTAAAATTGTTAAATAAAATATTAATTTAATATTTATTCTTAAAAATATTATAGTGAAAATAAATATTATAAATATAATTCTAGCATATTCAGCAAGAAAAATTAATACAAATTTTCTATTTCTATATTCAATATTAAATCCAGATACAAGTTCAGATTCTCCCTCAGTTAAATCAAAAGGAGTTCGATTAATTTCTGCTAATATTCTAATAAATAATATTATAGCTGGGGGAGTAAATAATATAATTAATATTAAGTATTTTTGGTATATTACTAAATAATTTAAGTTAATATTATTAATTATTATTAAAATAATTAATATTGAAATTGATAATGTTACTTCATAAGAAATTGATTGTGCAATTGATCGTAAGGCTCCAATTATAGAAAAAGAGTTATTTGATGATCAACCTGAAATTATTAACCCATAAACTCCTATACTTAATATACATAAAAAAAATATAAAATTAAAATTTATATTTGATGAATTAGTAATAAATGGGTAAATTAATCATAACCTTAAAATTAATAGAAATATTAATATTGGGGATATAAGATAAAAATAAAAGTTTGATTCTAAAGGGTAAAAGAATTCTTTTGATATAAGTTTTAGAGCATCACTAAATGGTTGTAATATTCCCCTAAATCCTACTTTATTAGGACCTTTTCGATAATGAAAGTAACCTAAAATTTTTCGTTCAAAAAGTGTTAAAAATGCTACTGCAATTAAGATATTAATTAGTACTAATAGTATTATAAATGAAATATTTATTAAATAAATTATTATTTGTATGATGTATTATTTGTAACTTATTACATTTATAAATTAAAAATTTATTATTAATTAAATAATATATTAATTATTATATTATGAAAAATTATTTTAAATATAAATTCCTTTCGTACAATTATATATTATTATATTAAAGATAGAATCCGATCTGGCTTACACCGATCTTAACTCAAATCATGTAAGATTTTAAAAGTCGAACAGACTTAAATTATTAAATTTTTGCTTTTAATTTATTCTTAATTCAACATCGAGGTCGCAAACTTTTTTATATATATGGGCTATCAAAAAAAATTACGCTGTTATCCCTTAGGTAATTTATTTTAAAATTCTAAAATTTAGGTTTATTAATACATTAATTAATGGATTTATGTTTAAAAGTTTATTTAATTTTAAAATTACCCCAATTAAATATATATATTTATTTATTATTTTATTAAATTAAATATTAATTAATTTATATATTAAATTCTAAAGGGTCTTCTCGTCTTTTAATTAAACTTAAGAATTTTAACTTAAAATTTAATTTAAATTTTTATTTTTATTTATATAGTTTATGTTTCATTAAATCTTTCATACTAGATTTCAATTATAAAACTAATTATTATGCTACCTTTGTACAGTTATTTATACTGCAGCCTTTTAAATTTATCAATGGGCAGATTTGACTTAATATTATTTTCAATAAGACATGTTTTTATTAAACAGGTGAACATAAATTTTGCTAAATTCATTAATAAAATCTTTATTAAATATATTTATTTTTAAAATTTTTATTTACTAATATAATCATTATTATTTTTAATTTTTTATTATTTAAATTAACTTAATAAGTAAATTAAAATTTTTTTAAATTATAGGGTTTAATTAATTAAATTATTAAATTTTTATAAACATTAAATATTTTTATATTTATGTAATTAATAACATAATTTATTTATTTTAATTAAAAAATTAAAGTTTATCCCTTAATTTTTTTATATAAATTTAAATTTATATATATTTATTTATATAAATTTTAATATTTATTTATTAATTGAATTATTTTATTAAGTAACTAGATATCAAAAAAATTGGTTAATTTTTAGTTTCTAAATATAAATTTTTAATATTATTTCTACAATAATAGGATTTTATATTTAATTTTTTTTTTTTCGAGATTTTTTAATAAAATTATTTTTTAATTATCCCTGATACAAAAGGTAAAAATATTTAATTTTTTTATTTATATTTATATTTTATAATTTCTTTTTTATTTAAATATTATTTATTTTTAATTTAATAAACTTTTTATATTTTAATAATTTTTTGAAAAATTAATTAGTTTATAGTAATAAATTTTAAATTAATATTAAAATTTATTAATGAATATATCTTAATATTGTAAATATTAAATTTTTTTTAAACTAAAATTTTAAATCTAATAATACTTTCCAGTATTATTACTTTGTTACGACTTGTCTCATATTTTACGAGAATGACGGGCGATATGTACATATTTTAAAATTAAAATTAATTTATAATATTTATATAAATTTACATTTAAATTCTATTTATTTAATAAATTATATTATTAAATTTAAATTATTATTATTGTAATTCATTATTATCTTAAATATAAATTATACTTTGACTTGGGGTGTGCTTAAAAATTTATTGATTGTAATTTCATAATTATTTCTATACACAGAAGTATATAAATATAAAATTTAAGTATTTTTTATCGTGTATTATCGATTACTAAATAAATTCCTCTAAATAAGTTAAAATACCGTCAAATTTTTTAATTTTAGTGATTTAACATTTAATAATTAAAATTTTCATTTATATTTTATAGTAGGGTATCTAATCCTAGTTTTTTGTAAATTTTTTAAAATTCATTATTATTTTTGATTAAATTTTTATTTAATTATATATTTTACTAAATTATTAATTTTAAATTTAATAATATTTTAAACTTATTTAATTTGTTTTTTATTAATTTCTATGAAAGTGTATAACCGCAATTGCTGGCACACTTTTTATTCAAAGTATGATTTTTTTTAAATAGTAATTTCTTACATTTATAATTCTATATATTAAATTTAAATTTATTTAAAGTAAAAATTTTATATATAAGTAAAAATAAAAATTAATATTTCAACTAAAATTCAATTATTTAAAATAAAGGTTCTTAGAACATAATTTATTCTATCAAAATAATCCTTTAAATCAGGCACTTTATTATAAAGAAGAATATATCTATATTATGAGTATGAATCAAAAAGCTTACTTTTAGCTTACCTTTATTAATTTATGAAATTAATAATTAATTAGTTATAAAATTTATTTTTGTATACTATATTTTAAAATTCAATCTTGGGCATCACAGATTTTCCGAATTGATTAATTTCGTAATTATAAAATTTATTTTTGTATACTATATTTTAAAATTCAATCTTGGGCATCACAGATTT